GGGATGTCCTAATCCATTACAAAATTTGTCTTTAGCCAATGATCCAATAATAGAACAAATTGGAATTTTTGTATCGAATTTCTTTCTAACATTATCTATTAGAAATGAGTTTTGGAGCATTTGACTACGCAGTACTAAAGAGTTTAATCGCAAACCTGAAAGATAGCCCATAAAGTCTAAATTATCTTTAGATAATTGATTCATATTGACCTTTTGCGATTGAAACCACACGGAAAAATGCCATTGCCATAAATTAACAAAGTAATATTTCCATTTATTCAACAGAAGGGGCGTTTCCTTTGCTGCCAGAATGCATTTTCCATGATATCTAACATAATGTATGAAAGGATTCTTGAGCAACCCTAGGATGTCTTGAAAATGATTAACAAAGACTTTTACAAGATGTTCGATTTTTCCATAGAAAAAAATTCGCTCAAAAAGGACTCCAGAAGATGTCGATCGTAAATGAGAAGATTGCTTGCGTAGAAAAAATAAGATGGATTCGTATTCACATACATGATAATTATATAAGAACAAAAAAAATCTTGGATTCAAAATTGATTTTTTTTTAATATAAAAATTCTTCCAATTACAATGCTCGTAGAGACAGAACCGCAATAAATGCAAGGAAGAGACATCTTTTACACGGTAACGTAGGGTTTGAACCAAGATTTCCAGATGGATGGGGTAAGGTATTAATACATCTAACACATAATTTAAATGTGATAATTTGTCTTCTAAAAAGGGAAATATTGAATGAATTGATTGGAAATTATGATATTTTGCTCGTTGTTCTCCCTGAAAAGAGAATACTAATCTTAGAGAAAATGGAATTTCCATAATCACGGCAAATAAGACGGATATCATTTGATAATAGAAATGATTGGTATGCCATAGATTTTTGTTAAAATCCTTAGTGGAAATAATCAAATAATTCTGTCCATACATTCGAAAAATGAAACGTTTCACTATTAGTGAACTATATTTTTTGTCATAATCCACATTTTCAAAAAAAATGGATCTATTTCTATTTAATCTATTTAAACCATGATCATAAGCAAGTACAGAAATATACTCCCGAAAAAAAAGTGGATATAGAAAATTGTGTTGCCGAGCTTTATCGAACTCTAAATATCCTTGAAATTCCTCCATTTGGATTGAAATTCCATTTGAACTGAAGGTAAAATCTTTATTTTCTTGAGTTCTGAAATGATACATAGTGCGATACAGTCAAAACAAGGTATTAGACTCCGAAAGTAATGGATACCTCATAAACGGGTCGACTCCTAAACGGATTCTCTATCTTTAATAGGTTTATGTTCGTTTTCGTTATAGAATAACAAAACCAGATGATTAGAAATCCTTTATTTTTTTAACCTAATCGCTCTTTTGATTTTGGAAATATATATTTTTTTATCAATATACTGCTTCTTTTACACATCCATCTCCAACCCAAACATATTAGGGAAAAACAAATAGTTAGGACTCATACTCATGAAAAACAAATTGATAATAACCCGCAAGAAAAAAATTCCTTCCCGTACCCAGATTAGGCACTAATCTATTTTTAACATTTAATTAGATCGGGTAATTTTTCAAATTACGAATGGAAGCTCGTTTCNTTTTTTTTTTTACTTGGACTCGAGGAAACAGGGTTTTTTATCCATCCATTTATATTTATTCACTCGACCCAACTTGAAATTCCTTTTTTTGTTCCGTTTCGTTGAAACACAAGGTTGTACCGATCAGGAAATCACAAAAAAAATCTTATCTGAATTCTCTATTGATACGACATGCTGTTTTTTCCATTCATTCCTTTCAGGATCAGTCGTGGTCTTACAAACTCTACCGGGGATCTGGATGAATCCTTTTCTTCATACAAATGTGTAAAAGATGCTAGTCGCACTTAAAAGCCGAGTACTCTACCATTGAGTTAGCAACCCCGAAAAACAAAATACTTCAAATTAAAAAATATAGATACAACCAGAATAAAAAAGAAAACTCAAGTCAATTACGAAATTGAATTTAGGAACACAATAAAAGCATTAAACTAAATTAATGCAACAAATGCGATCAATAGAAATGAAAAGTTCTAATGAATTCTGAACATAAAAAAAAAGGAACGGATCCTATCAAAATAGGAAAACTTTTAAACTAAAAAGGTAAAAAATCTTAAAAAAAAAAAAGAAAACCCACCCATTTTCATTTTGGTGTGGGTAGGGGATAAATGGATCTATTTATCTATGATCAAATTATATTTGGTCGATACACTGTTGTCAATATAATTGTGAATTTGAAATATGCCGAAAATAATCGAAAAAAAAAAAGAAACAAGCTTAATCCCTTGGCTTGTGAGTTTGTAATTAATCTCCAATGAATGAAAACTAAGCCAGTTAGGGTAATGTAAAATACTTTTTATCTTTTTTTAGATTCAGTTCTTTATTTATCGCCCTTTTTTATGTATTTTTTTTATGTATTTTTTATGATTAAAATTATGAATAAAATAATATATATAGTATATTTTTTTATTTATATAATTTTCTTTATGATTATAGAACATAGTATTTGTTAGCATGGTATTATTTAGTATTCCTACTAAAGTAGGAATACTAAATATAAATAAATAGAAATTCTATTAACTATTAAATAGGTATAAAAAAATAAATAGGTATGACCAAAGTGAAAGAGGAGGAAAGAATAGAGCACAAGCTATATATGAGTCTTTCACACGTATTTTATAATTTTTTTATGTTTCATTAATTCAGTTTGGTTTGATTAAGACGAAATTCTGTAAAAACCCCTGCCTTCGTTGAAATATCATGAACTGTTCCTGTAGGTTGAGCCCCTTTTTTAAGGAAATCGAGAATAACAGGAAGATTTAAATAGGTTTGATTTGTTATCGGATCATAAAAACCCACTTTACGAAGATCTCTTCCTTCTCTTCGGGATCGAACATCAATTGCAACGATTCGATAAACGGCTCATTGGGATAGATGTAGATGAATAATACAATACCCCCCCTAGAAACGTATAAGAGGTTTTCTCCTCGTACGGCTCAAGAAAAAAACGAATTCAATGAGTGGAAGTGAACTCTCTATATAAAATTAGAATATTAAATAGATTGATAAAAGCATCAAAAATGTTTTTTTTTCAAGAAAAAAGCATTCGTAACATTCGTACTCTCATAACTCAAGTTGAATAATTCTCAAATATCTCAAGAGAGAATCCTTAAGTACTTCTTTTATTGAGTAGTCTCTAACCTTTTTTTGTTTGTCTCATTTTTTAGAATCAATTTTGATTCTTCAATGGGATCTAGTTGTTCAAACAATTGAAAACAGGATTTCCTTGTTCCAGGATTCTTTATCCTTATTTTGAATCTTTGGGTTTAGACATTACTTCGGTGATCTTGAATCGTTTTAGTAAAAAAGGGCAGCAACAAGCCCCTTATTTTGTTTATGATTTCTTTTCTTTCTATCAAAGAATCATACAAACGCTTGATTCACGCATGATAGACGTTTGATCCAAATAATTTTTCAATTTTAAGAAAATTTTTGAAAATTGCTTGGAAAGGGATCTTTTTTTTTAATATCAAAATTGAAAAAAAAATACTTACGAAGTTGTTCCAACTTATTGATTCGCACTAACCCTGGACCCTTACTCCTGTCCTGAGAAAGGAGTAAATACTTTCTATTCTCCTCGAGCTTCATCCTGTACTATTTTTGAGATTCAGATTCCAAAAAAATGCAGGACTCTAGTAAAATAAAACAAAAAATGTCGAGTCAAGAGCACCTATATTCCTATATAAAAAGTGGCGGATCAAAAAATCCACAACAGATCATGTCCTTCAATTCAAGTCGCGCGTTGCTTTCTACCACATCGTTTTAAACGAAGTTTTACCATAACATTCCTCTAGTTTGGAACCAGTATGTAATTGATTCGATTATGAAATCATGAATAGTCATAGTTCAGTCAGTATATAGTAATCTGTACTTTTTCGTTTTCTATGAATGGAATAGAAAATTTACGAGAAAAAAGTTTCAGTCAGAATTCAAAAGAATAAAGAATTCCGTCTTAAATTGTATAGATGAAAAAAAAAAAGAAAGAAGAATCGAATTCTTCTCACTTCAATATTTTATTTTTAATAAAATATTTGATTCTTAAACAGAAAGAGAAAAAGATGCGTTAAAAAAGCAAAACAAGATTCATTCTGTAATTACTATACTCTGGGACGGAAGGATTCGAACCTACGAATAGCGGGACCAAAACCCGTTGCCTTACCGCTTGGCTACGCCCCATTTTCATTTCTATTCAAGACTACTAAAAGAATAGTCTTACTATTGGTTATTCGTCAATTTCATTTCAGCCCAAATCAAATATGGATTCCATTAGTATTAATGTTTTGACACGTGTAGATAGAAAATAAAACTGAATTTATTGATCATTATATAGAATTCAATTAAGATATTGTATGAAAATATGATTTCTTTCATTCTCTTGTAAGAATGAAAGGATTTTTGATTGAGTAAGTTCGACAAAGTCTTTTTAGACTATCTTTCTTTTTGTTTCCTTATATCAAAAATATATTAATAACTCAATCAAAATAAAATTATCCACAAGAACACAAAATTTTTTTATGCTTAATATATTTACTTTGATCTGTATCTGTTTTAATTCTGCCCTTTTTTCAAGCACTTTTTTAGTCGCCAAATTGCCAGAGGCCTACGCCTTTTTGAATCCAATCATAGACGTTATGCCCGTAATACCTCTTTTCTTTTTTCTGTTAGCTTTTGTTTGGCAAGCAGCTGTAAGTTTTCGATGAAATCCTTAAGACTGTCCTAGAAAAATTCATGATTTTTCTTATTCCAACAATTCAAAAGATCAAAAAAAATCTTGACGTCTGAACGAGCTCTCAATTCAAACATTGAATCTTTTTGGTAGCCATGCTACACCTGGATCATTCTATTTCAAAATTTTTATCCCCTTTTTGCCTGAACGAAAGAACCTAATAGATTAGAGTTCACTGCAAGACAATATCAAACTCTTGATATGAAAATATTTTTTCATATTCCTTTCATATGAAAGACTCAACTATTATCTTATTACAAAAAAATTTCTGAAAACTTTTTTTATTTTGATTTCTAGAAATCAAAATAAATCACCTCATCTCTTGGTATCAAAATGAGATATGTGGTATAAAAATAGAGAATCTATTCTCNTTTTTTTTTTTTTTTAAGTAAGACCTTGGAGATTGTGTAATGCTTACTCTCAAACTTTTTGTTTACACTGTAGTTATATTCTTTGTTTCTCTCTTCATATTTGGATTCCTATCTAATGATCCAGGACGTAATCCGGGACGTGAAGAATAAAAAGAAAGTTTTTTTCTTGCTTTATTTGATTAGTAGAAATGTCCTAATTTTATTAGGATTTTATCTATTCCACATCATCAAAAGGAGAAAGGGAAAGAGAGGGATTCGAACCCTCGGTACGACTAACTCGTACAATGGATTAGCAATCCAACGCTTTAGTCCACTCAGCCATCTCTCCTAATCCAAAAGGGATACTTACTAGGTTACATTACCTAAAAAATAATAAACCTTTCTACACTTTATTCTTACTTTGTTTTTTTTGTATAGATTATTATTTTAATATATATTTTCTATTTTATTATATAATTTCCATTTTAGTGTAGAAATAAAATAGTTAATATATAACTTTTTTTTTAGAACTTTCTCAGTAATTCCATTTACATAAAAAATTTAGATAAAGAAGTTAGATAAAGAGATTCGATAAAGAAAAGAAAGACGCGAACTCGAAAGAGAAATAAATAAAACTACAATAATAGAAATAGAGAATCTTTATTTTTTGTCTCGTCAAAATACGATTAAAAAAGTCTTTTTTATTTCCGCAGCCTGGCCTGGTCAGTCCCCAGCCGGGCCTTTTTTTGTTAATTTTTTTGTTAAAAAGAATCATCCCATGTATTGTATTTTTAGATAGTTTAGATAGTTTTAGATAAAAAATCATTTATTTGATCTGAAATTCAAAAAAAAAGGTGCTTGTTATTTATTTAATAATCAAAATAAATAAAAATAAATCGCCTTTTCCTAATTTGATTAGATCTAGGCGTCAACGCGATAAGTTTCTAATCTCATTTTTTTTTGAGGATTTTTTTACAATCTTATTTATTTTGATTACATCCCCGATTCCTTTGTTCGACAAAAGATCAATTTATATGCAATAATTGCATTGTAGCGGGTATAGTTTAGTGGTAAAAGTGTGATTCGTTCCTTTAATCCCTTTAATAGTTAAAGGGTCTCTCGGTTTGATTCATTTTCCGATCAAAAACTTTATTTCTTAAAAGGATTTACTCCTTTACCTTTCAATGAAAGATTCAAGGAAGATTATACATTCTCGTAATTTATACCCAAAGACTCTAATCAATTTAAAAATTTGATTATGAAATTACGAAACATAATTTTGGAATTGGATGACTATTTACAATTCAATAAGTATGATAAGAGGATCCATGGATAAAGCTATAAAAGTTTCTTTCTAATCGTAACTAAATCTTCAGTTCTATTCATTGTTTTGTATAGAAAAAATGGAAGCAAAATAGCTATTAAACGAGAACTTTGGTTTACTAGAGACATCGACACATTGTTTTAGCTCGGTGGAAACAAAATACTTTTCCTAAGGATTCCGTTAAATCGAAATAAAGAACGAAGTAACTAGAAAGAGTGTTCGAGTTCTCCTTCTAGGAGGATCATCTAGAAAGCAAATTTTTCGGTGAAAGCACCCAGACGGAAAAAAAGCTAACATAGATGTTATGGGTCGAATTTTGATTTGGATTTCGTTCCCGTCTTCTTTTCTTTTATCTGGGAATTTCTCCCATAAAGGAGCCGAATGAAATCAAAGTTTCATGTTCGGTTTTGAATTAGAGACGTTAAAAATAGAAAAATAATGACTCAACGTCGACTAAAACCCCTAGCCTTCCAAGCTAACGATGTGGGTTCGATTCCCGCTACCCGCTCTCGATTTCACGTTTTTATTTCTTTTTCTTAGATAGAATTTTATCTATTAGAATTGTCTAATAGAATTGTGTACGAATTCACTTCAATATAAAAGTTATATTGAAGTGAATTCGTACACAATTGCGAAAAATATTTTGCACATTCTTTTTTTTTTTTGAACAGTTGAAAATTCAAAAAAATACGAAAAGAAAAAGAAATAAAAAGCGTCCATTGTCTAATGGATAGGACAGAGGTCTTCTAAACCTTTGGTATAGGTTCAAATCCTATTGGACGCAATATTAATATATTTATATCTCGATTTCTATATATATATTTATATATATATATATATATATTTTCTTATTTTATTTTTCGAATAAAAAAAAATAGAATAAGAAAGAAATTCTGAATGATTTAAGATTGAATAGATAATAGATATTCATTATCTATTAGTTATATACTTATATTATATACTTAACTTATATACTTGTAT